AATCTATTTTTAGAAAATATATTTTATTACCTTCATTGATAATAGTTAAAAATATTGGGCGTATATTATTATCCCAACCCCCCGAGTGGGCTGAGGATTTCGATGAGTGGAATAGAGAAAAGCATATTATATGTACCTATAATGGTGTTCAATTATCAGAACTCGAACTTCCCAGAAATTGGTTTAAAGATGGTATTCAAATAAAAATAGTATTTCCTTTCTATTTGAAACCTTGGCACAGATCTAAGTTGAGGCCCTCTTTTTCTTCTTATAAAGATCTAAAGAAAGAACAACAGAAGTTTTGCTTTTTAACGGCTTGGGGAACGCAAACTAACCTTCCCTTTGGTTCTGTCTCCCAAAAACCTTCCTTTTTTAAGCCTATTTTTAAAGAACTAAAAAAAAAAATTCGAAAAACAAAAAATAATCATTTTCAAGTTCTAAGAGTTTTAAAAGAAAGAACAAAAAATTTTCTACAATACTCAAAAGAACCAAAAAGAGAGGTTATCAAAAACGTTTTATTTATGTTTCTAAAAAGAATAAAAAAAGAACTCTTAAAAGTACATCCAACTCGATTATTTATATTGAGAAAGTTGTATGAATCCGGCGAAACTAACCAAAAAAAAGATTATATAATCAGGAATAAGATAATTCACGACTCGTTTAGAAAAATTAAATCTACAGATAATACAAATTATTCACTGAGAGAAAAAAAAATGAAAAATATGACGGATAGAACAAGCACAATCACAAAGAAAACAAAGAGTCTTACGAAAGAAAAAAACAGTAACGCCAAGAAAAAAAGTAGTCCTAACAAAACAAGTTATAATGGAAAAGTAAAATCATCAAAAAATAGTTGGCAAACGCAAATATTAAAAATAAAAAGAAGAAGCACTCGATTAATCTATAAATTATATTTTTTTATAAAAATTTTCATTAAAAGAATATACATCGATATCTTTCTATGTATCATTCATATTGCCAGAATTACTACACAGCTCGTTCTTGAATCGATAAATTTTTGTTTTGATAAATACATTTACAATAATAAAACAAACCAAGAAATAAAAAATAAAAAAAAAAAAAAAGAAATTCACTATATTTCGACTCTAAAAAGTGCACTTTACAATATTAAGAATAGTAAGAAGAATTCACATCTTTTTTTTAACTTATCCTCATTATCACAAGCATATGTATTTTACAAATTATCACAAACCCGAATTATTAATTTGTATAAGCAAAGATCTATTCTTGACTATCATGGAACCCCCTTTTTTATTAAGACTGCAATAAAAAATTCTTTTGTAACACAAGGAATATTTCATTCCGAATTAAGACATACGAAACTTACAAGTTCTGAAATGAATCAATGGAAAAACTGGTTAAGAGGTCATTATCAATACAATTTATCTCAGATTAGATGGTCTGGATTAATACCACAAAAATGGCGAACTACAATCACTGAAGGTAGTATGACCCAAAATAAAGATTTAACAAAATGGAATTCGTATGAAAAAGACCGATTACTTTATCAAAAAAAACAAAAGTATTTTAAAGTATATCCATTACCAAACCAAAAAGATAATTTTCCAAAATACTATATATATGATCTTTTATCATATAAATCTATTAATTCTGAAATGAAGAAGTCCGCATATATTATTTATGGATCACCATCAGAATTAAATAACAACCAAAAGATTACTTTTAATTACAACAATTATAAAGAAAATTTCTTTGAAAGCCTGGAGGAAATTCCTATCAATAATTATCTAGAAAAAGGTGATATTATGTATATGCAAAAAAATCCAGATAGAAAATATTTTGATTGGACAATTCTAAATTTTTTTCTAAGACAAAAAATATATATTGAGGCCTGGACCAAAATGGATTATAACAGTAATATAAATACTAAGATTGGAAGTAAGAATTACCAAAAAATCGATAAAATGGATAAAATGGATAAAAACAATCTTTTTTATCTGACGATTCATCAAGATTTAGAAAGAAATCCAATCAATGACAAGAAACTTTTTTTTGATTGGATGGAAATGAATGAAGAAATCCTAAACCCAATATCGACGAATCTGAAACTTCCGTTCTTCTCAGAATTTGTGCCACTTTATAATGTATACAAAATCAAACCATGGATTATACCAAGCAAATTACTTCTTTTTAATAAAAACATCAATGAAAAGCAAAAATGGAATTTTTTTAGATTATCGAATGAAAAAAGATATTATGAATTAATGAATCGAAATCAAGAAGAAAAAGAACCCGCAGGCCGAAGAGGCCTTAGATCATATGCACAAAACCAAGGTAAAATGAAAAAACAATACAAGATCCGGAATAAGATGAGACCAGAAATGATTTTCTTACGGAAACACTATTTGCTTTTTCAATGGATAATAGACGATGGTTTAAGTCCGAATTTAACTGAAAGAATGATCAATAATATCAAGATATATTGTTACTTGCTTGGACTGAGAAATCCAAGAGATACTACTATATCGTCTATTCAAAGGAAAGAAATAAATCTGGATATAATGGTGATTCGGAAAAAATTGACTCCTATAGAATTGAATAAAAAGGGGATATTTTTTATCGAGCCCATTCGTTTGTCTGTAAAAAACGACGGATATTTTATTATGTATCAAACCGTAGGTATTTCATTGGTTCATAAGAGTAAGTACCAAACTCCTCAAAGATATCGAGAACAAAGATATATCGAGAAAAATAAATTGGATGAATCTATCCCAAGATATCAAAGACTAATTCGAAAGAGAGACAAAAACCATCATGATTTTTTTGTTCCTGAAAAGATTTTATCGTCTAGACGTCGTAGAGAATTGAGAATTCTAATTTCTTTCAATTCAAAGAATATAAATAGTGTGGATAGAAATCGAGTATTTTGTAACAAGAAGAACATAAAAAGTGGGAATCCTTTTTTGGATCAAAGTAAACATCTTGATAGAGATAAAAACGAATTAATTAAATTAAAGTTATTTCTTTGGCCTAATTATCGATTAGAAGACTTAGCTTGTATGAATCGATATTGGTTTAATACCAACAATGGAAGCAGTTTTAGTATGTTAAGACTATATCCACAATTAAAAATAGGTTGATGGTACATTTTTCCTATATATTCTGTACCATATAGAAAAGCAAACAGATGCACATACGCCCTATCTTACGTCCCATTTATTTAATACTTTAATACTAAGTCAATGACGTATCAATTTGTTTGGATAAAATCTATAAAATAAACTAATCTACAGAATCTTCCTAATTTAAATTGAGGTCTAAATTATTCGACGTTGTGAGTGTAAAAATGTACTATCCCCTTTTTTATCCCTGTCCAAATCAAATTAAAATTTTGATTAATAAAATCGGAAGTCCATAAATAAATTAAAATTCTTGTGTATACTAACTACTACATTAAAATGACTAATATTATTATTACTGATCGATAAAATCAAATATGTATATGTAAATTAAAGGGTAGGAGGAGCTTTTTTTTATGATAAAAAATCCATTCAGTGTAATTATTTTGAAAGAGGAAAACGAAGACAACAAGGGGTCTGTTGAATTTCAAGTAGTGAGTTTCACCAATAGGATACGGAGACTTACTTCACATTTGGAATTGCACAAAAAAGACTATTTATCTCAGAGAGGTCTGCGTAAAATTCTAGGAAAACGTCAACGGCTGCTCGCCTATTTGTCAAAAAAAAATAGAGTACGTTATAAAGAATTAATCGGCCGGTTGGAGATTCGAGAAACAAAAAATCATTAATTTGAAGAGTCGTTTTTAATTTTCGCTTAACTTTTGATAAACTTCTTTTCGCTTTCAGCAATTCATGGAAGAATGAATCGGGAAAAAACCTATGACTGCACCAGCTACACGAAATGACCTTATGATAGTCAATATGGGTCCTCAGCACCCATCAATGCACGGTGTTCTTCGACTCATTGTTACTCTAGATGGTGAAGATGTTATCGACTGTGAACCGATATTGGGTTATTTACATAGAGGGATGGAAAAAATTGCGGAAAACCGAACAATTATACAATATTTACCTTATGTAACACGTTGGGATTATTTAGCTACTATGTTCACCGAAGCAATAACTGTAAATGCACCAGAGCAGTTAGGCAATATTCAAGTACCTAAAAGGGCCAGCTATATCAGAGTCATTATGTTAGAGTTAAGTCGTATAGCTTCTCATTTGTTATGGCTTGGCCCTTTTATGGCAGATATTGGCGCACAGACCCCCTTCTTCTATATTTTTCGAGAAAGAGAATTGATATATGACCTATTCGAAGCTGCCACCGGTATGCGAATGATGCATAATTATTTTCGTATCGGAGGAGTCGCTGCTGATTTACCTCATGGCTGGATAGATAAATGTTTGGATTTTTGTGATTATTTTTTAACAAGAGTTACTGAATATCAAAGGCTTATTACACGGAATCCTATTTTTTTAGAGCGAGTTGAGGGAGTAGGCATTATTGGTGGAGAGGAGGCAATAAATTGGGGTTTATCAGGACCAATGCTACGAGCTTCCGGAATACAATGGGATCTTCGGAAGGTTGATCATTATGAGTCTTACGATGAATTTGATTGGGGAGTTCAATGGCAAAAAGAAGGGGATTCATTAGCTCGTTATTTAGTACGAATCAGTGAAATGACAGAATCAATAAAAATTATTCAACAGGCTTTAGAAGGAATTCCGGGGGGACCCTATGAGAATTTAGAAATCCGGCGCTTTGATAAAGTAGGGGATCCCGAATGGAATGATTTTGACTATCGCTTTATCAGTAAAAAACCTTCTCCTACTTTTGAATTGTCAAAGCAAGAACTTTATGTGAGAGTCGAAGCCCCAAAAGGAGAATTAGGAATTTTTCTGATAGGAGATAAGGGTGTTTTTCCTTGGAGATGGAAAATTAGACCACCGGGTTTTATCAATTTGCAAATCCTTCCTCAATTAGTTAAAAGAATGAAA